TGTCCTTGGGTGCGTGTAGCATCCGTCTTGACATCTTCAGTGTCATGCTTTGTTTAAGCTACAGGGACATTTGTTTTGTTTTTGTTTTTGTTTTTGTTTTTGTTTTTGTTTTTGTTTTTGTTTTTGTTTTTGTTTTTGTTTTTGTTTTTGTTTTTGTTTTTGTTTTTGTTTTTGTTTTTGTTTTTGTTTTTGTTTTTGTTTTGTGTGTGAATGAGTTGTGTGATGGTTTGACAAATGTAGTGAAATGTAGTTTGTTTTTTTGTTAAACGAACGAAAAATTGCATGATAAAAAGATGAACGAACGAAAAATGCATGTTTAGGTCAAAGTTCCAGCAAAGTGAAGATAAAGTAAGTATGTCCCGTAACCATTTCATTATCCAGGGCTTAGTAGGTAAATAGCGCGGGTTCCATGAATGGGGTCAAAGTGCATCAGTGTCAAGTTTGCGTAGGACTTATCCTTAAGCCATGACACTGGGAGCAGTAGGGCACAGTGGGTTCGGCGGTCATGTGATGGACATGTCAAGAGGAAGATATCTCCTGCTACGCACTTTGAAGGGCTTATTGAAGATCCCCCCAGAAAAAAAAAAGAGAAAAAGAGGGGAAATGCCGCGATAACGAGTAGAAGGGAGGTGTAAGCATCCCCCAGCAGCTGTATCTGTGAAGAGCGAGGAGGAAGGATTAATCAGAGTTATGGTCCTGAAGTTACAACCGGTGGCGCAAAAGTGCAAGGAGGGCTTCGAGGGTAAGAGGGAAAGTATGCCCCTGAAGACAATAACCGAAAGTATAGCTGACGTTGAGTAGCTCGGTTCTCGTGAGGAGTACGACTAATAAATAACCAGGTTCTCTGGCTTGGGAGTACTTGACAGGTGTAGGAAGATAATAGTTAGTAGGAGGTGGGCGAAGCTTATGACTTTCGAGAATTCAAAGGTGTACTGGGACATTAGTCGTATCCGGGGGGAGGGATAAGGTGCAGTTAATCAGGGTCGAACTCATGGAACGCTTGCGGTCTTGCTGTAGGTAGGATCATTTGGGCTCAAGGGTACCTGAAATAGGAATGTCGCTGGAGGTGTGTCGGTCCGAACATTATCTCATGGGATTAAATGTTTGAGTTAGGGGGGTTGTGAAGTTGGGCGTTATGTGGAGTATCCTACATTCATGTGATGTATGATGGGGAAGATAATGTAATGCAAAGAAATACATACCCTAAAAGTACTGGAAAAGTACGTGGGGGGGGAAGGGGGGGGGGAAAGGTGGTGGTTGAAGGGTTGGTGTTGGGTGAGTAGACAGTCAAGATAAAAGAAGGGTGGGGTTCCTGTAGTTGAATTTTTACAACGGTGGTTTTTCAGGCCACAGGTCTTGGTTAGGGTCCAGGCAGGAATTTATGATGAAGTTTGTTCTCTTTTTGAGTTTATGTTTTGTTTTGGGGGGGTTGGCGGTTGCATCTAATCCTTCTCCTTATTATGGGGTTGTGGGATTGGTTGTGGGGTCGGTTGCGGGTTGTGGGTGGTTGGTTAGTTTAGGGGTTTCTTTTGTGTCGTTGGTGTTGGTTATGGTGTATTTGGGGGGGATGTTAGTGGTGTTTGTTTATTCGGTTTCGTTGGCGGCGGATCCTTATCCTGGGGCCTGAGGGGATTGGGGGGTAGTTGGTTATGGGTTGGGGTTTGGGTTGGTTGTTATGGTTGGGTTTGTTGTGGGTGGGGGGTTTGGGGGGTTGGTGGATGGGGGTACGGTTAACAGTGGTGGGTTGGTGTCGGTTCGGTTGGATTCTAATGGTGTTGCTTTGTTTTATTCGTGGGGGGTTGGATTGTTTTTGGTTGGGGGGTGGGGGTTGTTGTTGACTTTGTTTGTGGTGTTAGAGCTTGTGCGGGGGCTATCTCGGGGGGCGATTCGGGCGGTTTAGGGGGGGGGGGAAAAAAAGGAAAAGTCAGAGAGTAGTTTAATTTAGAATGCCAGCTTTGGGAGTTGGAGGTAGAGGTTTGATTCCTTTCTTTCTGATGGGGGAGGGGGTGTTTTTTGTGTAATGTTTGTGTGTGAATGAGTTGTGTGATGGTTTGACAAATGTAGTGAAATGTAGTTTGTTTTTTTGTTAAACGAACGAAAAATTGCATGATAAAAAGATGAACGAACGAAAAATGCATGTTTAGGTCAAAGTTCCAGCAAAGTGAAGATAAAGTAAGTATGTCCCGTAACCATTTCATTATCCAGGGCTTAGTAGGTAAATAGCGCGGGTTCCATGAATGGGGTCAAAGTGCATCAGTGTCAAGTTTGCGTAGGACTTATCCTTAAGCCATGACACTGGGAGCAGTAGGGCACAGTGGGTTCGGCGGTCATGTGATGGACATGTCAAGAGGAAGATATCTCCTGCTACGCACTTTGAAGGGCTTATTGAAGATCCCCCCAGAAAAAAAAAAGAGAAAAAGAGGGGAAATGCCGCGATAACGAGTAGAAGGGAGGTGTAAGCATCCCCCAGCAGCTGTATCTGTGAAGAGCGAGGAGGAAGGATTAATCAGAGTTATGGTCCTGAAGTTACAACCGGTGGCGCAAAAGTGCAAGGAGGGCTTCGAGGGTAAGAGGGAAAGTATGCCCCTGAAGACAATAACCGAAAGTATAGCTGACGTTGAGTAGCTCGGTTCTCGTGAGGAGTACGACTAATAAATAACCAGGTTCTCTGGCTTGGGAGTACTTGACAGGTGTAGGAAGATAATAGTTAGTAGGAGGTGGGCGAAGCTTATGACTTTCGAGAATTCAAAGGTGTACTGGGACATTAGTCGTATCCGGGGGGAGGGATAAGGTGCAGTTAATCAGGGTCGAACTCATGGAACGCTTGCGGTCTTGCTGTAGGTAGGATCATTTGGGCTCAAGGGTACCTGAAATAGGAATGTCGCTGGAGGTGTGTCGGTCCGAACATTATCTCATGGGATTAAATGTTTGAGTTAGGGGGGTTGTGAAGTTGGGCGTTATGTGGAGTATCCTACATTCATGTGATGTATGATGGGGAAGATAATGTAATGCAAAGAAATACATACCCTAAAAGTACTGGAAAAGTACGTGGGGGGGGAAGGGGGGGGGGGATTAACTCTAAGAAGGGGCGAAGTCTTCAATCTTTGGCTTACAAGACCAATGTTTTTATAAACTATTAGAGTCAGTTAAAGTTTGAGTATTTTGTTCTCTAGAAGGGATACGAGGGGGAAGAGGATGAGGATAATGGTAAAGTAGGAGAGCGAGGCTAGTTGGCCGATGATGATGAAGGGTTGTTCGACTGGTTGGCTTCCTACTCAGGTTAAGACGAGGAGGTTGGCGACTAGAGTTCAGAATAGGATTTGTGATAGTGGGCGGAATGTTATTGATCGTAGTTTGGAGGTGTGGAGTAGTGGTATTAGGAATAGGACTAGGACGGAGGCGGCTAGGGCAAGAACGCCTCCTAGTTTGTTTGGAATAGAGCGCAGGATAGCGTAGGCGAATAAGAAGTATCATTCGGGTTTGATGTGTGGTGGGGTGGCTAGGGGATTGGCTGGGGTGAAGTTTTCTGGGTCTCCTAAGAGGTTAGGGGAGAATAAGGCTAGGGTGGCTAGTAGGATGAGTAATAGTGCGAATCCTAGGATATCTTTTGTGGAGTAGTATGGGTGGAATGGGATTTTGTCACAGTCTGAGGGGATGCCTAGGGGGTTGTTCGATCCTGTTTCATGTAGTAGGGTTAGATGGACGATGGTGAGGCCTGCGATAATGAAGGGTAGCAGGAAGTGTAGGGCGAAGAATCGAGTGAGGGTTGGGTTGTCTACTGAGAATCCACCTCATGCTCATTCTACAAGTGTTTGGCCGATGTATGGAATTGCTGAGAATAGGTTTGTGATTACTGTAGCTCCTCAGAATGATATTTGTCCTCAGGGTAGTACGTAGCCTACGAAGGCTGTTGCTATGAGGGCTAGTAGGAGGATTACTCCAACGTTTCAGGTTTCTTTGTTTAGGTATGATCCGTAGTAAATTCCTCGTCCGATGTGGAAGTAAATGCAGATGAAGAAGAAGGAGGCTCCATTTGCGTGCAAGTTTCGGATGAGTCAGCCGAATTGGACGTCTCGGCAGATATGGGAGACGGAGGCAAAGGCTAGGGAGGTGTCTGCTGTGTAGTGTATGGCTAGGAATAGGCCTGTGGCGATTTGTGTAATTAAGCATAGGCCTAGTAGGGATCCAAAGTTTCATCAGGTTGAGATGTTTGATGGGGTGGGGAGGTCGATAAGGGAGTTGTTGATGATTTTTAGTAGAGGGTGGTTTTTACGAAGGTTGGGTGCCATTGATTTGGTTCTTTGTGTGGATATGAGGATGATGAGGATTGATAGGGCGAAAGACCCTAAATAGGATTTAATTAGGCCAGAGTGGAGGAGGGTGGTGGTTTTGGATGCTGTTATTTGTAGGTTGGCTAGTCCCTCTGGTCCTAGTAGTTTGTATCAGGAGAGGTCTACGAGATGGGAGGCGATGTTTTGGCCTCCTGTTAGTAGAGTTTTTACGTTGAAACGGTGCATCAGTGGGTTGAAGTATCCTAGGGAGATGGAGAAGTTATATGTTCGGGTTTGTTTTGTTAGGATGAGGGTTTGGGTTATTTTTGAGATTTCTAGTGCGATGGCAATTCCTAGGGCTGTAATTACTAGGGCAGTGATTTTGATTGGAAGTGGTATGGTTATTGGTGGGGTTTTTGTGGGTAGAATATAGGATGTAATAAGGAGTCCTGCGGTGATGCTTCCTAGAGCTAGGCGGGTAAGGGGGGAGGTGACTGCGGGGTTGTTTTCATTTATTGGGGTTAGTGGTGGAATTCGGGTGAATCCTGTTTGTACTAGTACGGTTATTCGGATTGTGTATACGGCAGTGAAGGTTGTGGCTAGTAGCGTAAGTAGTAGGGCTCATGCGTTCAGGTAGGAGGTGTTTAGGCTTTCGATGATTTGGTCTTTTGAGTAGAATCCTGCTAGGAATGGGGTTCCTATTAGGGCTAGGTTACCGATGGTGAGGCAGGAGGTGGTTGTTGGTAATATTTTTTGTAGTCCTCCTATTTTCCGGATGTCTTGTTCTCCGTTGAGGCTGTGGATGATAGAGCCTGAACATAGGAACAGCATGGCTTTGAAGAATGCGTGAGTTGAAATGTGTAGGAAGGCTAGTTGTGGTAGGTTAAGTCCGATGGTAACTATTATTAGGCCTAGCTGGCTGGAGGTGGAGAAGGCAATGATTTTTTTGATGTCGTTTTGGGTTAGGGCGCAGGTGGCGGCAAATAGTGTGGAGAGGGCGCCCAGACATAGGCATAGGGTAAGAGCGGTTTGGTTGGTGCTGAGTATGGGTTGTGTTCGGATGAGGAGGAAGATTCCTGCGACTACTATTGTGCTGGAGTGAAGTAGTGCGGAAACAGGGGTTGGGCCCTCTATGGCGGCTGGCAGTCATGGGTGCAGTCCGAATTGGGCGGATTTGCCTGTGGCTGCTAGGATTAGGCCTAGGAGTGGGAGAGTAGGGGTTTGGGATGGGTAGGAGAGTTGTTGCAGTTCTCAGGAGTTAGAAGTGAAGGCCAGGTATGCTATGCATAGGATAAGTCCGATATCACCTACTCGGTTGTATAGGACGGCTTGAAGTGCCGCGGTGTTGGCTTCTGCTCGGCCATGTCATCAGCTAATTAGTAGGAAGGATATAATGCCTACTCCTTCTCATCCGATAAATAGTACGAAGAAGTTGTTGGCAAGGATTAGGATTAGTATGGCGATAAGGAATAGGAGGAGGTAGTAGAAGAATTTTGTAATGTGTGGGTCTGAGGCTATGTATCATGTTGCAAATTGTAGGATGGATCAGGATACGAATAGGGCGATGGGGAAGAATGTTAGTGAGTAAAAGTCTATTTTTAGGCTGATTGGGATTTTGAAGGTTATGATGAATTTTCATTCTCATAGGGAGATTAGGCTTTCTGTTCCTGTGTAGATGTGGATGGATATGGGGATTAGGCTAATTAGGAAGGAGATTTTTACTGTGTTGGTGATGGTGGTTGGATTGTTGTTGAAGTTAGGAAGTAGGAGGGGGAGGATGATGGGAGTGGATAGTGTTGTTAGAGTTAGTAGTATGAGAGTGCTTAGGACTAGTGATAGGTCCATTACTTTCACCTGGATTTGCACCGGGATGAGTGGCTCCTAAGGCCATTGGATTACTGTTATCCTTTGAAAGTAAGGGGGCTGAGGTTTTATACTCAGATGCAAGAATTAGCAGTTCTTGCTGGTTGAACCTCCCCTCGGCAGGTAAGAAGAGTCTAACTTCTATCATTAGAATCACAGTCTAATGTTTTGTATTAAACTATACTTGCATATAGGGATGCCAGAGATGAGGTCAGGTTTTAGGATGAGGAGCATCATAGGGATTGTGTGTAGGGCTATGAGGAGATGTTCCCGTGTAGAGGAGTTTTGGATGGATGTGATGTGGGAGGGGAGGGGTCCTCGTTGTGTCATTGTCAGTATGTATAGGGTGTATGAGGCTGTTAGTAGGATTGCAGTTCCTGTGAGGATGATGGTTAGTGAGGATCAGTTGAATAAGGCGATTATGATAGTTAGTTCTGCTATTAGGTTGGTTGTTGGCGGGAGTGCTATGTTTGTTAGATTTGCAATTAGTCATCAGGTTGCTATGAGGGGGAGGAGGGGTTGTACGCCTCGTGTTAGTAGTAGGATTCGGCTGTGGGTACGTTCGTAGTTGGTGTTGGCTAGGCAGAATAGTATTGAAGAGGTGAGGCCGTGGGAGATTATTAGGATTATTGCTCCTGAGAATGCTCATTGGGTTTGGATTATGGTTGCGGCGACAACTAGGCCTATGTGGCTTACTGATGAGTAGGCGATGAGGGATTTTAGGTCGATTTGGCGGAGGCAGATGGCGCTGGTTATGAGTGCTCCTCATAGTGCAAGGATGATGAAGGGGTAGTGTAGGTTGTTTGATGATAGGTCTATGAAAATGGTTATTCGTATAATGCCATACCCTCCTAGTTTTAGTAGGAGGGCGGCAAGTAGTATGGATCCTGCGATGGGGGCTTCTACGTGGGCTTTGGGGAGTCATAGGTGTAGGCCGTATAGGGGGGCTTTGACCATGAAGGCTATTAGGAGGGCGAGGCTTGAAATTATTCCTGTTCAGGATGAGGAGATTGTTGGGTGTGAAAGTTTAAGTATGGGTAAGTATAGGGTGCCTATTTGGTTGTGCAGAGTTAAGATTGCGATGAGTAGGGGGAGTGAGCTGGCGAGTGTGTAGAATAGTAGGTAAATGCCTGCGTTTAGTCGTTCGGGTTGGTTGCCTCATCGTGTAATGAGGATCAGGGTTGGGATTAGGGTAGCTTCGAATGCGATGTAGAATAGTATTAGTTCTGAGGTTGAAAAGGCTAGGAGGATGAAGGGTTGGACTGTGATTACTGTTGCGATAAAAATTCGTTTGCGGATGGGGGGTTCCTGTTCTAGGTGATTTTGGCTTGCTATAAGTATTAGGGGGAGGAGTCAGCATGAAAGGACTAGTAGGGGGGCTGAAATTTGGTCGATCGAGGTTCAGGGGGTTAGGCTCTTGCCTGGGTAGTATGTGGGTGTAAGTCATTGTAGGCTGAGAGTGGCGATTAATAGGCTGTATGTTGTGGTGTTGGTTCATAGGTGTTTGTATGGGGAGAGTAGTGTTAGGGGAAGTAGTGCAATGGTTGGAATTAGGATTTTTAGCATCGTAGAAGGTTGAAGTTGTGTAAGTGGTCAGAGCCGTGGGTGCGTGTGGAGGCTACGAGTAGGGCTAGTCCGGTTCCTGCTTCACAGGCAGAGAAGGTTAGTATTAGGATGGGCAGGAGGATGGGGGATGTTGTTTGTGTTTGGATTGGTCATATTGATAGTGCGATGTATATTGATAGCATTATGCTCTCTAAACATAGTAATGCGGAGATTAAGTGAGTGCGGTGGAAGGCTAGTCCTAGGCTGCTGAGGGCGAAAGCTGAGTAGAAGCTCAGGTGGAGTGCGGTCATTAAGAAAGTTATAGGGTTTGGGCTATAATCTGTTGAGTCGAAATCAACTGTCTTGGTTAGACTAACTTTCTGTTTATTCTGCTCATTCTAGGCCTCCTTGGGTTCATTCGTATACAAGTCCGAGGGTAAGTAGTAAGATTAATGTGGAGGCTCAGATTAGGGTATATGTAGGGGTTTGGAGTTGGGTTGCTCAGGGGAGGGGGAGGAGGAGTGCGATTTCTAGGTCGAATAGGAGGAATAGAATTGCTACTAGGAAGAATCGGATGGAGAAGGGGAGTCGGGCGGAGCCTAGGGGGTCAAAGCCGCATTCGTATGGGGAGAGTTTTTCTGAGTCGGGGACTATTTGGGCAAGCCAGAAGTTTAGTGTTGTTAGGATGATGCTTAGGGTTAGGGATAGGGTGATTATAAAGGTGATTATGTTTATTGCTCTTCTCTGGGTTTAAACCAGATTTTAAGGATTGGAAGTCGATTGTATTTGATATACTAGAAGAGCAGGAACCTCATCAGTAGATGGAGACGTATAGGAATAATCATACGACGTCTACGAAGTGTCAGTATCAGGCTGCCGCTTCGAAGCCAAAGTGGTGGTTTGGTGTAAAGTGGTATTTGATTAGGCGTAGGAGGCAGACTAGTAGGAATGTTGATCCGATGATTACATGTAGGCCATGAAATCCTGTGGCAACGAAGAAGGTGGAGCCGTATACGCCATCTGCGATGGAGAATGGGGCTTCATAGTATTCCATGGCTTGTAGAGCGGTGAAGTAGAATCCTAGGAGGACTGTGAGAGTTAGGGCGTGGATTGCTTGTTTTCGTCGAGCTTCTGTGATGCTGTGGTGGGCTCATGTGACGGTGACTCCGGAGGCTAGTAGGATGGCGGTGTTTAGTAGTGGTACATCTATTGGGTCTAGGGGTTTGATTCCTACTGGTGGTCATTGTCCTCCAAGCTCTGGGGTTGGGGCTAGGCTTGAATGGAAGAAGGCTCAGAAGAATCCTAGGAAGAAGAAAGCTTCGGATGTAATGAATAGGACTATGCCGTAGCGTAGGCCTTTTTGGACGGTGGGGGTGTGGTGTCCTTGAAAGGTGCTTTCTCGTACAATGTCTCGTCATCATTGAAATATGACTAGGATTGTGGAGAGTAGGCCTGCTATTAATAGGTATGGGGAGTTGTAGTGAAATCATATGGTTAAGCCGGAAGTGGTGAGGAGGGCGGCGGCTGCTCCTAGGATGGGTCATGGGCTTGGGTCTACTATGTGGTATGAGTGTGCTTGGTGTGCCATTAGGGGTTAGATGTTTTCCTGTAGGTATAGGCTTAGTAGAAGTACAAAGACGTAGGCTTGGATTATGGCTACTGCTACTTCTAGGATGGTTAGTAGGAAGAGGACTAGGAGGGTCAGTAGTGAGATTGTCGGTATTGTTGAGAATAGGACTATTGTGGCAGTAGAGATAAGCTGAATTAGGAGGTGACCTGCTGTGAGGTTTGCTGTTAGTCGTACTCCTAATGCTAGGGGGCGGATGAGGAGACTTGTTGTTTCGATGAGGATGAGAGCTGGGATTAGTGGGGTTGGGGTGCCTTCTGGCAGTAGATGGCCTAAGGAGATTGAGGGTTGGTTCCGCAGTCCTGTGAGTAAGGTAGCTAATCATAGGGGGAAGGCCAGGGCTAGGTTTATTGATAATTGTGTGGTTGGGGTGAAGGTGTAGGGTAGTAGTCCCAATAGGTTGGTCAGTAGTAGGAAGATTATTAGGGAAGTTATGATTAGGGCTCATTTATGCCCTTTTTTGTTCAGTGGGGCTATAAGCTGTTTTGTAATTAAGTTGGTTAGTCATAGTTGGAGAGTCGAGAGTCGGCTGGTGATTCATCGGTTGTCTTGGGAGGGTAGTAGAAGGGCTGGGAAGGTTATTGAGATTAGGATTAGGGGAATTCCTAGTAGGGAAGGGCTGGAGAACTGGTCGAAGAAGCTTAGGTTCATGGTCAGGTTCAGGGTGTAGTGGTAGGAGTAGTTGGTGTTTTGTTGGATGGTGGGTTAGTTGATAGAAATGTTAGGATTTTGGGTTGGATTAGTAAAGAGAATGTAAGTCAAGAGATGAGCATGATAAAAAACCAAGGGGTTGGGTTTAGTTGTGGCATGTCATTAAGGAGGGGGTTTGTCCTCTTTCTCTAGCTTAAAAGGCTAGTGCTGTTTCATAGCTTCTTAATGGTTAGGATGATAGTAGGGAAGATCAGTTTTCGAAGTTGGCGAGAGGGGTAGATTCTACTACGATGGGTATGAAGCTGTGGTTTGCTCCGCAGATTTCTGAGCATTGGCCGTAGTATACCCCTGGACGTGGGGCTATGAATGAGGTTTGATTTAGGCGTCCCGGAATTGCGTCGGTTTTTACACCTAGGCTTGGTACAGCTCATGAGTGCAGTACGTCGTTGGCGGTGACGATAACTCGGACGGTGGAGTTTATAGGTACAATGACACGATGGTCTACTTCTAATAGTCGAAAGTGGCCTATGGGTAGGTCTGATGTTGGTGTCATGTAGGAGTCGAATGTTAGGTCTTTAAAGTCGGTGTATTCGTAGGTTCAGTATCATTGGTGGCCGATAGCTTTTAGGGTCATGTCTGGCTCGTTGACTTCGTCTATGAGGTATAGAATTCGTAGGGAGGGCAGGGCTAGTGCAATTAGGACTATAGCTGGAAGGATTGTTCAGACTAGTTCTATTACTTGTGCATTGACTGTGTTAGCTGTCAGTTTGCTTGTGAGTGTGGCGGTTAAGAGGTAAAGGACTAGACTGCAAATGGCTAGGGCGACTATTAGGGCGTGGTCGTGGAATTGTATTAGTTCTTCTATGATAGGGGATGAGGCGTCTTGAAAGTTTAGTTGTATATGATTGGCCATGTTTGGTCTTTAGGATGTGCAGGGTTTTCACCTGCAATTTAGTCTTGACAAGGCTATGTATTTGTTTTACTAACATCCTTTATGAGAAAGAAGCATAAGTGGTTTATATGCGGTTGGCTTGAAACCAACATATGGGGGTTCGACTCCTTCCTTTCTTGTACTTGTACAAAGGCTGGTTCTTCGAAGGTGTGGAATGGGGGAGGGCAACCGTGAATTCATTCGATATTAGTGCTTGTTAGCTCTGGTTGGGAGGCTTTGCGTTTGGATGCAAAGGCTTCTCAGATAATGAAGATTAGTATGATTACGGCTGTTATTGAGATTAGGGATCCCACTGAGGAAATAGTGTTTCATAGGGTGTAGGCATCTGGGTAGTCTGAGTATCGGCGAGGTATACCTGCTAGTCCTAGGAAGTGTTGGGGGAAGAAAGTGAGGTTGACGCCAACGAACATAACCCCGAAGTGGGTTTTGGCTCATGTAGAGTGGAGTGTGTATCCTGTAAATAGAGGGAATCAGTGGGTGAAGCCTGCTAGGATAGCAAATACTGCTCCTATGGATAGTACATAGTGGAAGTGGGCTACTACGTAGTAGGTGTCGTGTAGGGCGATGTCTAGGGAGGAGTTTGCTAGGACGATTCCGGTGAGTCCTCCGATGGTGAATAAGAAGATGAAGCCTAGTGCTCATAGTATAGGGGGGTCTCATTTTATGGTTCCGCCGTGTAAGGTTGCTAGTCAGCTAAATACTTTGATGCCGGTTGGGATGGCGATGATTATTGTGGCTGATGTGAAGTAGGCTCGGGTGTCTACGTCTATTCCTACTGTGAATATGTGGTGGGCTCATACGATGAAGCCTAGGAATCCGATGGAGAGTATAGCTCAAACCATGCCCATGTAGCCGAAGGGTTCTTTTTTTCCGGCGTAGTAGGCTACAACGTGTGAAATAATTCCAAAGCCTGGGAGGATTAAAATGTAGACTTCTGGGTGGCCGAAAAATCAGAATAGGTGTTGGTACAGTACTGGGTCTCCTCCTCCGGCTGGGTCGAAGAAGGTGGTATTGAGGTTACGGTCTGTTAGTAGCATGGTGATGCCAGCGGCTAGTACTGGGAGCGATAGAAGGAGAAGCACTGCGGTGATAAGCACGGATCAAACAAATAGGGGGGTTTGGTATTGTGATAGAGCGGGGGGTTTTATGTTGATTGCTGTGGTGATAAAGTTGATTGCTCCTAGGATTGAGGAGATTCCTGCTAAGTGTAGGGAGAAAATGGCTAGGTCTACAGAGGCGCCGGCGTGGGCTAGGTTTCCGGCTAGGGGCGGGTATACGGTTCAACCGGTTCCTGCGCCTGCTTCCACTGTAGATGAGGCTAGGAGGAGTAGGAAGGATGGGGGGAGGAGTCAGAAGCTTATGTTGTTTATTCGGGGGAATGCTATGTCCGGAGCACCAATTATTAGTGGGACTAGTCAGTTTCCGAATCCTCCGATCATGATTGGCATAACTATGAAGAAGATTATTACGAAGGCATGGGCGGTGACAACTACGTTGTAGATTTGGTCGTCTCCAAGGAGAGCCCCTGGTTGGCCTAGTTCTGCTCGAATGAGAAGGCTGAGGGCTGTTCCTACTATGCCTGCTCATGCGCCGAAGATTAGGTAGAGGGTGCCGATATCTTTGTGGTTTGTTGAGAATAGTCATCGGTTGATGAATGTCACGGGTAAGATGGCTGAGTGAATAAGCGTTAGGCTGTAGTCCTTTTTACAGAGGTTCAATTCCTCTTCTTATCGGCCTTGTAGTGAAATTCATGGTGGGTTGCAAGCTCACTGATGCGCGTTAGTACGTGCCAGGGTCTTAGGCAGAAGCCTGTTGGTTTAGGCGTATAGCTGTTAACTATAGAGTTATGGGATCGAGGCCCATCTGTCTAGGTTGGGCAAGGCCCTAGCTTAGTTAAAGCGTCTGGGTTGCATTCAGGAGATGCAGGGTAATGTCCTGCGGGTCTTAGCAGAAACTAAGAGGGTTTAACTCTTGTTTAAGGCTTTGAAGGCCTTCGGTTTGAAGTAATCCTAAGTTTCTTAGAAAATGGTGGAGATTAGGGGGGAGATGGGTAGGAGTATGGTGGATGCAATGGCTGAAACGGCGATTAGGGTGTTAGAGGATTTGTGGTTGTGTCATTGCTTTATGTGGTTTGTGGTGTGAGGTGGAAGTGTGATTGTAGCGCAGTATGCAAGTCGTAGATAGAAGAATAGGCCCAGCAGGGACAGTAGGGAGATTATAGTTGCTGTTGGGGCTATGTCTTGTTTGGTAAGTTCCTGGATGATAAGTCATTTGGGAAGGAAGCCTGTAAGAGGGGGGAGGCCTGCTAGGGATAGTAAAGTTAGGAGGAGTATTGCATTTAGTGAAGGGGCTTTTGTTCATGTAGTGATTAGGGTTGATAGTTTTAAGGCTTTGACTGTGTTTAGGGTGAGGAATACGGCTGAGGTTATCAGGGCGTATAGGTAGAAGTTTAGTAGGGTGAGTTTTGGGTTGAAGGAGAGGATGATAGCTATTCATCCTAGGTGGGAGATGGAGGAGAATGCTAGGATCTTTCGGGTTTGTGTTTGGTTCAGGCCTATTCATCCTCCTAGAGCTGCAGACATGATGGCCATGCAGGTCAGCAGAGTTGGGTTTAGTGAGGGGTATGTTATGAATAGGAGGGTGATGGGGGGAAATTTCATGACAGTGGAGAGGAGTAGGCCGGTAGTGAGGGGGGATCCTTGGAGGACTTCGGGGAATCAGAAGTGGAATGGAACTATCCCTAGTTTTATGGCAATGGCTGATGTTAGGATGAGGGATGAGGTTGGGTGTGTTATTTGGGTGATGTCTCATTGTCCAGTGTGTCATGCGTTGGTTATGCTGGAAAATAGGACTAGGGTTGAAGCAGCTGCTTGGGTTAGGAAGTATTTGGTTGCGGCTTCAATGGCTCGAGGGTGGTGGGATTGTGAGATTAATGGTAGAATTGATAGGGTGTTAATTTCTAGTCCAGCTCAGGCTGTGATTCAGTGGTTGCTCGTGATGGTGGTGGTAGTTCCTAGCAGTAGGCTGAGGATGAACACTAGTTTTGCTTGGGGGTTCATTAGCAGGGGAAGGGGTGAACCATCATTTTCGGGGTATGGGCCCGATAGCTTGCTTAGCTGACCCTGCTAGAAAATAATATAAGGGAAGTATGGAGGGTTTTGATCTCTCTAGTGCGGGTTCGATTCCTGCTTTTCTAACTGTCTTAGGAAATGAGAGGGTTGGTGTACCTCTATGTTCACTTTATCATAGTGACCCTTTGAGTTCAGGCACATTTCCGGTTTCCCTTAGGCAGGGGGGAAGTCCTGCGTAGCAGATTGGTATGCTGGTGTGCCATAGGCATAGGGCTAGTGTAAGGGGGAGGAAGTTTTTTCATAGGAGGTGTATGAGTTGGTCGTATCGGAATCGAGGGTAGGATGCTCGGATCCATAGGAAGCCGGCTGACAGGAGGACTACTTTTGTGGCTAGTACGACAGGGAATAGCTCTTGAGGTGGGTTGAATAGGCTGGGGTTGAAAAATAGAATGGCGGTTAGTGTGTTTATTAGTATGATGTTAGCGTATTCAGCCAGGAAGAATAGGGCGAAGGGACCTGCTGCGTATTCGACATTGAAGCCGGAGACTAGCTCTGATTCTCCTTCTGTTAGGTCGAAGGGTGCTCGATTGGTTTCGGCGAGTGTAGAAACGTATCATATTATGGCTAGGGGTCAGCAGGAGAAGATGAGGTAGAGGGGTTCTTGGGTAACTGCAAGGGTGTTCAATGTATAGCTCCCGCTGAGGAGAATGATGGATAGAAGGATGATCGCTAGTGTTACTTCATAGGAAATAGTTTGAGCTACTGCTCGTAATGCTCCGATTAGGGCGTATTTTGAGTTGGAGGCCCACCCTGATCAGAGGATGGAGTATACTGCGAGGCTTGATATGGCTAGTAAGAATAGGATGCCCAGGTTTAGGTCTGCCAGGGAGAATGGGATGGGGAGTGGGGTTCAGATTGAGATTGCAAGAAGGAGGGCGAGTATGGGAGTTGCAATGAATAGGACAGGAGAGGATGTGGATGGGCGGATTGGTTCTTTAATGAATAGTTTCACCCCGTCTGCTAGGGGTTGTAGTAGGCCAAATGGGCCGACGATGTTTGGTCCTTTTCGAGCTTGTATGTAGCTTAAGATTTTACGTTCTACTAGTGTTAGGAAGGCTACTGCAATTAGGATTGGGATGGCGTAGGATAGGGCTATGATTAGGTTGATCAGTGCTGGGTGGTTGGTCATGTGTGGGTGTGGGAATGGAAGCTAGGGAGAGGATTTGAACCTCTGATTTAAAGGACTTAAGCCTTTTGCATTTGCCGAGCTCTGCCACGCTAGCTGGTCCTTTTCTAGGACGTGGGGGGGGTCTGATATCCTTTTGTAGTTTAGTTGTTTTCACTACTTAAGGCGAAGGCTTGCCGGTAGTATTGGCCTCACTTTTCCTATCCTTTCGTACTGGGAAGAGTTCATCATAGATAGAAACCGACCTGGATTGCTCCGGTCTGAACTCAGATCACGTAGGACTGTTAATCGTTGAACAAACGAACCCTTAGTAGCGGCTGCACCACTAGGATGTCCTGATCCAACATCGAGGTCGTAAACCTCCTCGTCGATATGGGCTCTTGGAGGAGATTGCGCTGTTATCCCTGGGGTAGCTTGGTCCATTGATCAATTGTATTGGGTCTGGGTGCTATTTGCACGTCGAGTAGTTGCTCTTGGTTTAGAGGTGTGGTCTAGTGTTTGGAGGTTCTGTTTTGCTCCAAGGTCGCCCCAACCGAAAAAATGCAAGCCAGTGGCCCGTGAGATCAGTAAGCCCGGAGTGGGGGAGGAAGTGTTTTGGGGTGGCTGCTGTTTTTGAAGTTCCACAGGGTCTTCTCGTCTTATGGGTTTATCCCTGCTTTTGCACAGGGAGATCAATTTCACCGATTACCTGTAAGAGACAGTTAAGACCTCGTTTAGCCATTCATACAGGTCCCGATTTATGGGACAATTGATTGCGCTACCTTTGCACGGTTAGGATACCGCGGCCGTTAAACGTCAGGTCACCGGGCAGGCATCACCTTCAATACTTGTCTGTTGGTTTGCTGAAGGCTATGTTTTTGGTAAACAGTCGGGCCTTGACGGGTTTGCCTAGTTCCTTTTACAGGTTTTAATCTTTCTTAGTGGACGCTCCTTTGTCGGGTTAACAAGGTGGTTGATACTGTGCTTGTTTGATTTGTCGTATCTGGGGGTGTTGTTAATAATGTACTGATGTAAGCTTGCGTCTGGAGAGGGGAGGGTCCCCTTGGTTACTCATTCTAGCATTAATTCTCCTATTGGTTTATAGGTTAGCCTGTTAGTGGTGAGGGATTCACTATGTTTTTAGATTTTCAGGTTCGGAGCTTTAACGCACTCTTAGTTGATGGCTGCTTGAGGGCCCACAGTGTTTTTAGTTATGGTTGTTTATCCGCTCGTGGAGATTGTATTCTTTTTTAAAGGAGCTGTACCTCCTTTAAATTGCCCTTAATTCGCTTCATTGGGGTTTTGTTTGTTTCCTTGGAGAAGAATTAAGAGTGAACTTAGATTCGTTTCACAGGCAACCAGCTATCACCCAGCTCGATTGGCTTTTCACCTCTACTAGCAAGTCATCCCACTCTTTTGCAACAGAGACGGGTTCGCTCAAGTTAGCTGCTCGCAAGTAGCTCGCTTGGGTTTCGGGGTGGCAAACTTAAATTCATTTTGCTTGGTTTTTCTTGCTAGACCATGATGCAAAAGGTACAAGGGTTGATCTTTGCTGTTTTTAGCTTGTTTTGTTCATTATTATTTCATCTTTCCCTTACGGTACGTAATCTCTATCGCTCCAATGGTGTCTTTTCTATCGCCTATACTGGGACTGGTAAATGCTTTAGTTGTATTAGGGGTAGTGGCTTTGTTATTCCAGGTCAGGTGTGTTGGGCTAGAGTTTGGCATCAAGACGATCTGGTGTGAGCAGATATCTCTCAGGTGTAAGCTGAGTGCTTTGGTTAAGGCTACGTCTTGGTAGTCTAAGTGCACCTTCCGGTACACTTACCTTGTTACGACTTACCTCCTCTTTGGCTGAATAACGTATTAGGTATGGGGTGGTTGGTCGCTTTTGAGGAGGGTGACGGGCGGTATGTACGTGCCCCAGAGCCGTCTTAAAGAGGGCTCGATTCTCCCTCTTTACTGCTAAATCCTCCTTCTAGGGGCTATTTCAAGCCCCTTTGCCGTGTGTTCTAGCTTAGAAAATGTAGCCCATTACTCCCATTCCATAGGCTATACCTTGACCTGTCTTGTTAGCGTAGTTGGGCTATTGCGTCCACTGTTGATCCTTCATGCCGGGTGGGCTGGCGACGGCGGTATATAGGCTGTTCTGGCAAGGAATGGTTAGGTACATCGTGGATCATCGATTACAGAACAGGCTCCTCTAGGTGGGTTTGGGACACCGCCAAGTCCTTAGAGTTTTAAGCGTTTGTGCTCGTAGTTCTCGGGCGGATGCTCCGGTAAGATCGAGCATCAAGATTTAGGGCCAGGCATAGTGGGGTATCTAATCCCAGTTTGGGCCCTGGCTTTCGTGGAGTTCAATTAATCGTTTGTCTAAGATCTTCTTTAAGTGGGGGCCTTATCAGCATCTTGGGCTTGCGACAGCTCAGCTGCTTTTTAATCTTAGCTACTTGGATAGCATGTGACCACTCTTTACGCCGTTGTAATGTTAATTTGGGTCTCCTGTATGACCGCGGTGGCTGGCACAGGATTTACCGACCCTGGAGTTGCTATGACTAAGTCAAGTTTACACTCATTGCTTAATATTAATTACTGCTGAGTACCCGTGGGGGTGTGGCAATTGCAAGGCGTCTTGGGCTACAATTATGGTGTGCCTGATACCCGCTCCCGTCGACCTAGGGTTAGGGTGCCCGGGGCATTTACACTGGATTGCGGATACTTGCATGTATATATCTAGCAACAACCAACAGTAAGGTTAGGACTAAGTCTTT